AGTTCTCCACCTTAACGACAGAAAAAGGGATTGATCAAATTCTATTGAGTCTGACTCATAGTGATTATTTATCTAGTGATCATTTATCAAAGAACGACTCTGGTTATCAAATGATTGAACACCCGGGAGCAATTTACTTAGGATATTTAGTTGACATTCATAAAAAGTGTCTAATGAATTATGAGTTCAATACATCCTGTTTAGCAGAAAGACGGATATTCCTTGCTCATTATCAGACAATCACTTATTCACAAACCTCGTGTGGGGCTAATAGTTTGCATTTCCCGTCTCATGAAAAACCCTTTTCGCTCCGCTTAGCCCTATCCCCCTCTAGGGGTATTTTAGTGATAGGTTCTATAGGAACTGGACGCTCCTATTTGGTCAAATACCTAGCGACAAACTCCTATGTTCCTTTGGTATTTCTGAACAAGTTCCTGGATAACAAGCCTAAAGGTTTTCTTATTGATGATATCGATATTGATGATAGTGACAATATTGATGATAGTGACGAGATTGATGCTAGTGACGATATCGATCTTGACCTCGATACGGAGCTGGAGCTGCTAACTCTGATGAATGCGCTAACTATGGATATGATGCCGGAAATAGACCGATTTTCTATCACCCTTCAATTCGAATTAGCAAAAGCAATGTCTCCTTGCATAATATGGATTCCAAACATTCATGATCTGGATGTGAATGAGTCGAATTACTTATCCCTCGGTCTATTAGTGAACTATCTATCCAGGGATTGTGAAAGATGTTCCACTAGAAATATTCTTGTTATTGCTTCGACTCATATTCCCCAAAAAGTGGATCCCGCTCTAATAGTTCCGAATAAATTAAATACATGCATTAAGATACGAAGGCTTCTTATTCCACAACAACGAAAGCACTTTTTCAATCTTTCATATACTAAGGGATTTCACTTGGAAAAGAAAATGTTCCATACTAATGAATTCGGGTCCATAACCATGGGTTCCAATGCACGAGATCTTGTAGCACTTACCAATGAGGCCCTAGCGATTAGTATTACACAGAAGAAATCAATTATAGACACTAATACAATTAGATCCGCTCTTCATAGACAAACTTGGGATTTGCGATCCCGGGTAAGATCGGTTCAGGATCATGAGATCCTTTTCTATCAGATAGGAAGGGCTGTTGCACAAAATGTACTTCTAAGTAATTGCCCCATAGATCCTATATCTATCTATATGAAGAAGAAATCATGTAACGAAAGGGATTCTTATTTGTACAAATGGTACTTCGAACTTGGAACGAGCATGAAGAAATTAACGATACTTCTTTATCTTTTGAGTTGTTCTGCCGGATCGGTCGCCCAAGACCTTTGGTCTCTACCCGGGCCTGATGAAAAAAATGGGATCACTTCTTATGGACTCGTTGAGAATGCTTCTGATCTAGTTCATGGCCTATTAGAAGTAGAAGGTGCTCTGGGGGGATCCTCACGGACAGAAAAAGATTGCAGTCAGTTTGATAATGATCGAGTGACATTGCTTCTTCGGCCCGAACCAAGGAATCCTTTAGATATGATGCAAAATGGATCTTGTTCTATCGTTGATCAGAGATTTCTCTATCAAAAATACGAATCGGAGTTTGAAGAAGGGGAAGTAGAAGGAGCCCTCGACCCGCAACAGATAGAAGAGGATTTATTCAATCACATAGTTTGGGCTCCTAGAATATGGCGCCCTTGGGGCTTTCTATTTTATTGTATCGAAAGGCCCAATGAATTGGGATTTCCCTATTGGGCCAGGTCATTTCGGGGCAAGCGGATCATTTATGATGAAGAGAATGAGCTTCAAGAGAATGATTCAGAGTTCTTGCAGAGTGGAACCATGCAGTACCAGACACGAGATAGATCTTCCAAAGAACAAGGCTTTTTTCGAATAAGCCAATTCATTTGGGACCCTGCAGATCCACTCTTTTTCCTATTCAAAGATCAGCCCCCTGTCTCTGTGTTTTCACATCGAGAATTCTTTGCAGATGAAGAGATGTCAAAAGGGCTTCTTACTTCCCAAACAGATCCTCCTACATCTATATATAAACGCTGGTTTATCAAGAATACGCAAGAAAAGCACTTCGAATTGTTGATTCATCACCAGAGATGGATTAGAACCAATAGTTCATTATCTAATGGATCTTTCCGTTCTAATACTCTATCCGAGAGTTATCAGTATTTATCAAATCTGTTCCTATCTAACGGAAGGCTATTGGATCAAATGACAAAGACATTGTTGAGAAAAAGATGGGTTTTCCCGGATGAAATGAAAATTGGATTCATGTAACAGGAGAAAGGTTTCCCATTCCTTAGCCGGAAGGATATATGGCCATGAAATAAATAGGGAGTGGAACAGAATTGACTGGGTGGTAGAGTCGTGGAAGGGCTTGTTTCTTCCAAATTTTGGACCTTAGCTCCATGGAACAATATGCTACTGCTGAAACATGGAAGAATTGAAATCTTGGATCAAAACACTATGTA